ATTAGGCTATTTACACAGAGGAATGGAAAAAATCGCGGAAAACCGAACTATTATACAATGAGGGAGATAGAAAATAGAAAAAGAGAGAGAGATAGAAAAAGAGAGAGATGGTAGAAAAGGGGGAGAGATGGGGGAAGAAGATAGGAAGGGGAATAAGGGGGCTCTTTAGGCAGGAGACGGGGGAATTCCTTAAGTTAAGAAAGAAAAAAGAATAAGAACACGGATACATAACATAAAAAAAAGAATAAATAAGACGATATTCGCCCTCCCCCTACATATTTAATTTCTTCTCCTATACAAAAACCAGCAAGACCTACTCCATTGGTAATTCCATCAATGACACCCTTATCGAAAAACTGCGTTAGTTCAGTTAATCCTCTTATACCCAGGGTAAAGACCCTAGTATAGAAAATATCTATATAACCACGATTATATGACCAACTGTATATCTTTTTTTTTACTTGATCCGAAAAAAACTTTTTCGGACTCTCTTTTACAAGAGAATTTTTTAAATCCAAATTCTGAAAAAAGGAATAAGCGGATCCATAGAAGATATATGCTATGGATAGACCAAACATAGCTAGACTTACAGAAGAAATTGCATTAGTGATAAATTCATATGAATTTATGGAAGAATTAGAACTTTCCTGGAAAAAGTTTATTGAGGGAGTTAACCACTTTGATAATATGGTTAACTCCGCTATTCCATTATCCATTACTCCATTATCAAAATGGATTCCTATGGATCCAATGAACAAAGTAAAAAGCAGTAATATAAAAAGAGGGAATAGCATAGTATTTCCCGTTTCATGAGGATAGATAAAAGTGTTTTTAGCCCCAAAGGAAGTACTAAAGGACCCTATCCTATTTCTTGTATTACCATGAATTTTGGATATATTTTGTGAAAAAAAAGAAACTCCACTCTTCGTTGTTGATAAAATGAAATCTCTATTCACTCCTTTGGGTATCCTTTTTCCCCATAAGGATATTGAATACAACGAACCCTCTTTAGTGCTACTGTAATTTTGAAAATGAACACGCAGGTACCCATCAAAAGTAAGTAAATATATCCGAAACATATAAAACGCAGTTAATCCTGCAGTAAAAGAGGCTATTATTCCAAAAAAGGGTGAATACAACCAACTATTACTAAGGATTTCATCTTTGGACCAGAAGCAAGCAAGAGGTGGAATACCACAAAGAGAAAGCGTACCCCATAAAAAAGTAGTTCTTGTAATTGGAACGTATTTTCTTAAACCACCCATAAGAACCATATTCTGACTTTTATCTGGTGAATATCCAACAAGAGGTTCCATTGAATGAATAATGGATCCGGATCCCAAGAACAATAAAGCTTTCGAATAAGCATGAGTGATCAAATGGAATAAAGCAGCTTGATAAGAACCTATACCTAGAGCTAACATCATATAACCCAATTGAGACATTGTAGAATAGGCTAAGCTTCTTTTAATATCTCTCTGAGCAAGAGCTAAAGTAGCTCCTAAGAAGAGTGTTATTGTACCTACTAAAGAAATGAAATTCATTATTAAAGGTAGGGATATGAAAAGAGGAAGAAGTCGAGCTAGAAGAAAAATCCCCGCAGCAACCATAGTTGCTGCGTGTATAAGAGCCGAAATGGGAGTGGGTCCTTCCATAGCATCGGGTAACCATACGTGAAGAGGGAATTGTGCAGATTTCGCAACTGCACCAAGGAATAATAAAAAAGCACACAAAGTAGTAAGTAAGGAATTAATCCCATTATTAGGAATCCAGTTATTAGCTATTTTGAACAAATCCCGAAACTCTAAACTACCTGTTATCCAAAAAAAACCTAAAATTCCTAATAACAGACCAAAATCCCCTACACGATTAGTTACAAAAGCTTTTTGACAAGCACTCGCTGCAATTGGCCGTGTAAACCAAAAGCCTATCAATAAATAGGAACACATTCCCACAAGTTCCCAAAAAAAATAAATTTGTATCAAATTGGAACTAGTAACCAATCCCAACATGGAAGTATTGAAAAAACTTATATAAACAAAAAATCTCAAATATCCTTCATCGTGAGACATATAATCGTCACTATAAATAAGAACGAGGATTCCTACAGTAGTAATTAGTATTAACATAATAGAAGTAAGCGGGTCGATCAAGTATCCAAATTCTAAGGAAAAATCATTATTGACGGTCCAAGACCATAGATATTGATAGATAGAACTTCCATTTATTTGTTGAATAGATAGGTGAACTGAGAATACCATAGCTATACTTAAGAGTAAAACACAAGGAAAAGCCCATATGCGACGAAGATTTTTTGTTGCTGTCGGAATAAGAATAAGTCCAAACCCCATTGACATAATAACTGGAAGTGGGAGAAGAGGGATTACCCATGCATATTGATATGTATGTTCCATAAGAAAAGAAATTGCAATTTTTACTTGAAATTTTTCTATAAAATAAAATTGTTTCCGATTCACCAAACCAATTCTTATCTCTTTCTGAAGGAATTCAAAAAAATAAGAATAAGACAAAATACTGGAATTCTTCATTTTTCCAAATTTCTCTCATTGAAATAATCAAAAATGAAGAATGGGTTTACTTGGTTAAATTCAAAAAGTTAATTAAATAACTTTGTTACCTAGTTATTACCTAAAAAGGATATTTGTTAAAATACAAAAAAGGATTGAATCATTTTACTTTCTATTCATTTTTGTATTTCTTTCTATTAAAATGAAGATGAAGCAGCTCTCATGTTTCGTAACTGATTGATTGAATTCCAATGAAAACCTATGTTTATAGGAAATTATCGAATATTCCTTACTTCATATAGAACTGAAATATAGAACTGAAATCCTAATGACTAGAATTACCTAAGTTTTAGAATGTCTTGTTTAAGAGACTAAGTATTTTTTTTGTTTTGATTGGAATTCCATTATGGAATACCATTCTGAACTTAATTAACTATTTGAATTTTCCCTTCCTTTTATCCCCCCATCTTATATGGGGGATAGGCCGTAGATCTATATATGGAGTATACTTAATATATAAATTGATTTAATTTAAATAGAAAACCTTTGTATATATTCTATATTATTAAAATTATTAAAACAAAGTATAAAATATATATGAAAAATATGCTAAAAAATTCTTGTCTTATCCGCATTAGAGAAAATAAAGTAAAAAAGAATTCTGAATTTAAGTTCAGTATCTAAGTATAAATACTAAGAAAAAACAGAAAGAAAGATTGATTTGCGGCAATAGATGTCTTTCACATACAACTAGAAAAAAGTAATCTCCTTTTTGAATGGCAGTTCCAAAAAAACGTACTTCGATGTCAAAAAAGCGTATTCGTAAAAATCTTTGGAAGAAAAAGACTTATTTTTCCATAGTACAATCTTATTCTTTAGCAAAATCAAGATCATTTTCCAGCGGTAGCGAGCATCCAAAACCAAAGGGTTTTTCTGGGCAACAAACAAACAAATAATCTGGTTTTGGAATAATCTGAATTGACCTATCCCAAAGAAATTCCAATTATTTAATATGAATAATTCGGATTAATTAATGAATGTACTTTTATGTGTCGAATTCCTCGGTACAATATTCTTAGAACTAACCCCTCTGATATATAGAACAAAAGTTTTTGGTATACTGTGTCCTAAGTATTCTTTTCCTATCAACGAACTTTTCATAATAGAATCTTCATAATAAAATATGAGGATTCTATTATGAAAAGTAGAGTATTCTTGCAATAGGACTTACAACTTCTACCTATCTTATCAAAAATCCACAAAAAAATAGGTTTAGGCTTGGTAAATCATATTAATAAGAGCATAAAGGCTTTCATTCTAGAAATTTTGCTAAAATCCAAAATTCTTTGTATTTAATGATGAAATTATAGAAATTCTAATGGATAGATTGAAAGATTTTTTTTTTTTTTATTTCAATGAGAAACTAATTAGAAAAAAATGAGTTCTATATTGCAACTGAGAAAAAACAGTTCCAACTCTTTCAAGCTTTGTTTCTATTGGGCAAAGCAAGAGTTTATTGTTCAAAAAATCCCCAATGATACTACCAAACGAAGTCCATTTTAATGAAGATTCTAATGTTCCTAAATTCTATGGACTCTCCCAATCTCGACGATTTGCGAGAAAATAACTATTATTCTTTTAACTTCCCTATTATTTAAAGTTAGCCGCCATGGTGAAATTGGTAGACACGCTGCTCTTAGGAAGCAGTGCTCAAGCATCTCGGTTCGAGTCCGAGTGGCGGCATTTTCGAAAAAGAATACAATAGATTAGAAAATGGATTCAATTCGAAATTTCCTATTTTGTAATGGGACCTTCTCCTTATGCTATTTGCAACTTTAGAACATATACTAACTCATATCTCTTTCTCAACCATTTCAATTGTGATTACAATTCATTTGATAACCTTATTAGTTCGTGAACTTGGGGGATTACGTGATTCGTCAGAAAAAGGAATGATAGCTACTTTTTTCTCTATAACAGGATTCCTAGTTTCTCGTTGGGCTTCTTCGGGACATTTTCCATTAAGTAATTTATATGAGTCATTGATCTTCCTTTCATGGGCTCTGTATATTCTTCATACGATTCCTAAGATACAGAACTCTAAAAATGATTTAAGCACAATAACTACACCAAGTACTATTTTAACGCAAGGCTTTGCCACGTCGGGTCTTTTAACTGAAATGCATCAATCCACAATACTAGTACCTGCTCTACAATCTCAGTGGTTAATGATGCATGTCAGTATGATGTTACTAAGCTATGCAACTCTTTTGTGCGGATCCTTATTATCCGCCGCTCTTCTAATCATTAAATTTCGAAAGAATTTCAATTTCTTTTTAGAAAAGAAAAAAAATGTTTTAAATAAAACATTTTTCTTTAGTGAGTTTAGTGAGATTGAATATTTCTATGTAAAAAGAAGTGCTTTAAAAAAAAAAAACACCTCTTTTCCTTCATTTCCAAATTATTACAAATATCAATTAATTGAGCGTTTGGATTCTTGGAGTTATCGTGTCATTAGCCTAGGGTTTACCCTTTTAACCATAGGTATTCTTTGTGGAGCAGTATGGGCTAATGAGGCGTGGGGATCCTATTGGAATTGGGATCCTAAGGAAACTTGGGCATTTATTACTTGGACCATATTCGCAATTTATTTACATAGTAGAACAAATCCAAATTGGAAGGGTACGAATTCCGCACTTGTAGCTTCGATAGGATTTCTTATAATTTGGATCTGCTATTTTGGTATCAATCTATTAGGAATAGGTTTACATAGTTATGGTGCATTTACATTACCATCTAAATGATTACATAACATAAAACCTTCGTGAAATGAAAGTTTTTCCATTTTTGTTTGATTTGAGAACCCTTGAACGCCTTCTCAAAGGGTTCTCAAAAATTCGAGATAGATCTAATTAGACTTTTTTACTTTTTTCTGAATTATTTGGTTTTTCCACTATGGAATATAGAGCGGACTAGTAAAAAAAAATTATTATTATTTAGGATAATAATTGGATAAGAGAGCCTCTACCTTGTCAACCGATAGCGAGAGAACAAAATCTGGATAAATACCAATTCCTATTACTGGTAAAAAGATACAGATTAAAAGAAAGAGTTCTCGTGGTCCAGAATCCACCAAATTTGCGTTTGGAACATGAAATAGCTTGTATCCATAGAACATCTGGCGTAACATAGATAATAAAAAAATAGGAGTTAATATCATTCCAATTGCCATTACAAAAGTAATTAGCATTTTTGGTATTAACAGAAATTTTGGACTAGTAATTAGTCCAAAAAATACTACTAATTCTGCAACAAAACCGCTCATTCCTGGTAAGGCAAGAGAAGCCATTGAAAAGCTACTAAACATGGTAAAAATTTTCGGCATTGGGATAGATATCCCCCCCAGTTCTTCGAGATAAACAAGACGCATTCTATCACAAGCCGTTCCCGCCAAGAAAAAAAGTGTAGCACCAATAAATCCATGGGATAGTATTTGTAAAATAGCTCCATTGAGTCCAATGTTGGTTATGGAACCAATTCCTATAATTATGAAACCCATGTGAGATACGGAGGAGTAGGCTATTCTTTTTTTGAAATTTCGTTGACCAAGAGAAGTTGAAGCTGCATAGATTATTTGCATCGCTCCTATTATTACCAACCAGGGGGAAAATAGATAATGAGCATGAGGTAACAATTCCATATTGATCCGAATCAATCCGTATGCTCCCATCTTTAATAGGATTCCCGCTAAAAGCATACATGTACTGTAATGCGCTTCCCCATGGGTATCTGGTAACCACGTATGTAGGGGTATAATCGGCAATTTGACAGCATAAGCAATAAGGAAGCCAAAATAAAATAGTATTTCCAATGTTGCAGGGTATGATCGATTAATTAATCTTTCCAAATCTAATCTTGGTTCGTTGGAACCATATAAGCCCATACCTAGAACTCCGATTAAGAAAAAAATGGAACCGCCTGCAGTATACAAAATAAATTTTGTAGCTGAATACAGACGCTTCTTTCCCCCCCACATGGATAAAAGTAAGTAAACAGGAATTAATTCTAACTCCCACATGATAAAAAAAAGTAAAAGGTCTCGCGAAGAAAATAATCCTATTTGACCACTATACATTGCTAGCATCAGGAAATAGAATAATCGCGAATTCCGGGTAACTGGCCAAGCTGCTAAAGTAGCTAAAGTAGTGATAAATCCTGTCAATAAAATAGATCCTAATGAAAGTCCATCGATTCCCAATCTCCAGTGGAAATCAAAGACATCTATCCATTTAGAATCCTCCTTTAATTGGATTAAGGGATCCTCCAATTGGAAATGATAACAGAATGCATAAGTCATTAGAAGGAATTCTAATAAACAAATAGATATAGTATACCACCTAACGATTTTGTTTCCCCTATGAGGTAAAAAGAAAATTAATGAACCTGCAAATATCGGCAAAACAACAAGTATTGTTAACCAAGGAAAATAACTCATGATAAAGTGATAAAGAGAAGATACGTTTTGACCAGAAAAGCCCGTGCTCGAAATAAGCGAGCACAGGCTTCCTCGGTAAAGAGGAATCAGACGATTCAAGTGGAGTTTTTTGTAACGTATCAATAAGATAGAGCCATGCTGCGGGTTGTTTCAGGCCCTAAATAAACGCGGACACTTAAAAAATCTGTTGGGCAGGCAGATTCGCATCTCTTACAACCCACACAATCTTCGGTTCTCGGCGCGGAAGCAATTTGCTTGGCTTTACACCCATCCCAGGGTATCATTTCTAATACATCTGTTGGACAAGCTCGTACACATTGAGTGCATCCTATACATGTATCATAAATTTTTACGGAATGTGACATTGGATCTATAAATTTTCCTTTTCAACATAAAAATTTTCGATCTGGTAAAAATGAAATTAGTACTATATGAGTCATATGTATTGTAGACACCAGACGAAGCAATGGTTTATCCAAACTTCAACAAATAAATAAATAAAATAATGCAATATATTTCTTAATCCGTTTGTGAGAAAGCGTGAAAAGAGCCAAGAGACTTGAATTTTTGGCTTCAACAATCATAATTATACGAATTGTACATACGAATTCGAATTAGCCAATTTATTGGCTATCGTCTTTTCAATATAAATTATTGCAATATTCAAATTGCAATATCAATGAATTGCAAAAATTCAATAAGTAAAAAAGAATACTATGTAATAACCTAATCAAAAAATAGATATTATAAAATAATAAAATAATAAGAAAATAGTATTCGATTTCTATTCATCTTAATATTTGATATTATTATTATATGTGCGCCTTTGTTTAGAGGATTTTATGTCTAATTATTCAAAAAATTAGATTGATTGATACGAGTTGATTTCTTGTTACGATGGATGGAAGAAAGAATGGATAGTCCAATAGCTGCTTCAGCAGCCGCAAGGGCTATAACAAAAATTGCGAAAATGTCTCCTTTTAATTGGCGACTATCAAATAGATCAGAAAATGTTACGAGATTTAGATTAATTGAATTCAGTATAAGTTCAAGACATATTAGAGCTCTAACCATGTTTCGGCTTGTGATCAATCCATAGATACCAATCGAAAATAAATAGACACTAAAAAAAAGTACATGCTCAAACATCATTAACTAACTCCTTATCAATCTCGATTCATTTCAATATGAGGACAAGAATTGAACCGATTCCATTAATTAGAATAGAACAGTTACACAACAAAAGAGAAAAAAAGGTATTTGTTGGCAGTAGATGGGTTTTACTAAATCAAAATTGTGATTCTTTAGTTATTTATTTTAGATTTGAAATTCTAAGAATTTTGACTAATTCTAAGTATTTCTTATTGCCGAGCCATAGTAATTGCACCTATTAAAGAAACTAGAAGAATTATGGAAATGAGTTCAAACGGAAGATAAAAATCAGTTGCTAAATGAATCCCAATTTGTTGAACGTTATTTATGAGACCCTGTTCTACTATTTGGTTTGATCTTGTAGTCCAAAGAATTCCATACCATGACGTATCTGGGATAGTAGTCATTAGTGAAAAAAGAATAGTTATACAAACGAGTGAAGTGAACCCATCTCCAATAGTCCAATAATTCTTATTTTTAGACCATTCTGAGCCATTTACGAACATTACGGCAAATATGATCAAAACATTTATAGCTCCCACATAAATAAGAAGTTGTGCGACAGCTACAAAGTAGGAATTCAATAAAATATAGAATAAGGATATACAAACAAGAACTAATCCCAGCGAAAAGGCAGAATAAATTGGGTTGGTAAGTAATACTACTCCTAGACCTCCTAGTAGAAGAACAAATCCCCCAAATAGCACAAGAATCTCATGTATTGGTCCAGGTAAATCCATTATGGATAAGAAGAAATTAATAGTATAAAATTTTTCATGAACTGACTAAAACTAAAAGATTCAAGGAAGGAAAAAGGGATTAGGATATTTTTTTGTATATAAGTTGTATAGTTAGAAATCACATCACGAAAATCTACTCTCATTTTAAATCAGGAATAATTTGCAATAAGCAGTAGTTATTCGTTTTTCTTTATAGTTAATAAAAAACTATTGGATTTTTCTTTTTTGTTAGAAAAATCCTAGTAACTAATAATTAGTAACCGTTCTTGAATTCCAAGATTTTTCTTCGTCTATTTTACTTTGAGTCGAATTCCTAATTGTTTGAATTGTGTAATCTCCCATTATGGAGATTGGTAACCGACTCAAAGCAATTTGATTGTAATTCAATTCATGACGATCATAAGTAGAAAGTTCATATTCTTCAGTCATTGATAAACAGCTTGTCGGACAGTACTCAACACAATTACCACAAAATATACAAACTCCGAAATCAATACTATAATTAAGCAATTGTTTCCTTTTAATATCCTTTTCAAATCTCCAATCCACAAGGGGTAGATCTATCGGGCATACGCGAACACATACTTCACAAGCAATACATTTATCAAATTCAAAGTGGATTCGCCCCCGGAAACGCTCCGATGTAATTGATTTTTCATAAGGGTAGTGAATCGTTATAGGTAAATGATTTGTGTGGGATAAGGTAATTATGAAACTTTGACCAATGTACCTTGCAGCGCGTATTGTTTGTTGACCATAACTCATGAACCCAGTTACCATAGGGAACATATTCTAAATATCTATGAAAAAGGTATGTTTCTTTCTCTTGTTTGAGAGAACTTTTGTGTTGAAAATATTCTTACTGTTATTGTATTATCTTATTTATAGTGAAACAAGTTGGGAAGAAGTTGTTAATAAGAGATTGCCCAGGGAAATAGGTAAAAGAAATTTCCATCCAAGATTTAATAACTGATCCATTCTCATCCTGGGTAAAGTCCATCTTATTGTGATAGAAATGAAGAGAAATAAATAAGCTTTAGTTAATGTAATAAAGATACCCATTGTCATTTCCAAAATTCCAACCATTTTATTCATTTGGAAAAATTCAAAAAAGGATATATAGGGAATAGAGAAATTCCACCCGCCTAAGTAGAGAACTGTTACAAATAAAGAGGAAACTAATAAATTTAGGTAAGAAACAAGATAAAATAAACCATATTTGATACCGGAATATTCGGTTTGATAACCTGCTACTAATTCTTCCTCTGCTTCTGGTAAATCAAAGGGTAATCTTTCACATTCTGCCAAAGAAGAAATTAGAAAAACCAGAAAACCTATAGGCTGACGCCAAAGATTCCATCCAAAAAAACCATATTTTGACTGTGCTTCAACTATATCAACTGTACTTGAACTGTTAGATAATCATAGTCGATGATAACATCACAGTTCCCACCGCTATTCCAAAACCGTACATGAAACCTTAGCTTCATACGGCTTCTCTATGATCAGAAAAAAGGAAAGGGTTGTTTCGTTTCGGTATTATCCCCCTGGGCATAGATGGAATTAGGTAAGATAAAATCGATTGGAAAGTCCTAAATTAGACCAAAGGAATTCCGTCTGCTAGAATAAGAAAAAGCGCTTCCGAATTGATCTCGTCCTTTATAATATAATGAAAATTTTTCTTTGTTCAGTAATAACTTAATCTTGGAATAAAACACTCGTTATAGCAATTAATAAATGAAAAGAATTAGGCATTAATTCATGAGGAATTCTGTATTAATATGAATAGAGGAAGGAAAGAATAAATAAATATCTTTTTTTTGTATTGCATTCCATATCTTTTGTCCTATTCTTCTTTCCCCGGGAAAGGGTACTTAAAAAGAAAAAAGGAATAAAGGATTAATTCGTTCTTGATAGCCATTTCTTTAACAAGTGAAAGGGAACATACTCTGGATCGGAATCCGAAGAAAGTACTACTTGATCATTTCCACCAATTTCAAGTCCTTATTATGATTCCTTTTATGAGGAAAAATCTCTAATGTCTTAGATTCCCTCATTACTAATCCTTTATGTACTTTAGTGTTCCTAACCCCTCACTAATTTTTGATGGATTCCCCTTATTATTATAAGTTATAGTAATAACTCGGAATATTCTAGTAAAGGAATTCCATATCGCGAATCCTTTATTCTTGCCCGCTTCAAGATATGATGACTAATCAAAAAATCTCAACCTTGGGGTAAAGAGTTTACACTACTTATGTTTACTTCAACTTTTTTCTTGTACGTAGGAAATGAGATTTTTTTTTTTTACTACAAATTAATAAGCTGTTTTGTTTCACTCATATAGCTATCTAGTTTAACTTACCAACCCGAATACAGAATAAGAAAAGGAAGATAAATATTCAATGGATTTTGGAGGAAGAAGATCCTATTTTAACGAATCACACGTAGAGATATTGCTAGCACACAAAAAGTTAATGGTATTTCATAACTAATAGATTGAGCAGCAGCTCGTAGACCGCCTGAAAAAGAATATTTATTATTTGAGCTATATCCTGCCATAAGAAGACCAATAGGAGCAATACTTGAAATGGCAATCCATAAAAAAACACCAATACTAAGATCGGCTAAAACAAAACGATATCCCAAAGGGATAACTAAAAAACTTAATAAAATTGATATGACTGCTATAGAAGGTCCAATGCTAAATAAAGGAATATCTCCTCGGGATGGCAGGATATCCTCCTTAAAAAGTAGCTTAGTTCCATCGGCTATAGCTTGAAGCAGTCCCAGGGGGCCAGCATATTCAGGACCAATACGTTGTTGTATCGATGCGGATATTTCTCTTTCTAACCACACAATTACGAGTACTTCCACTGTGATTCCCAGTAGGAGGGTCAAAATGGGTAGAATCCATATCAGTCCATAGACTTCTTTTAATAATTCCGATTTCGAAAAAGAATTGATAGTTTCTATCTCTACCCTATCTATTATCATTTCAACGATCAACTTCCCCCATAATGATATCTATACTACCTAATATCGTCATGATATCAGCCAATTTCATTTTTTTAACTAGTTGAGGAAGAATTTGCAAATTAATAAAACCGGGTGGACGAATTTTCCATCTCCAGGGGAAAAGACTATCATCTCCTACCAGATAAATTCCTAATTCACCTTTTGGAGCTTCCACTCTTACATAAAGCTCTTGCTTTGACAATTCAAAATTGGGCGAAGGTTTTTTACCAAGAAATCGATATTCAAAATCATTCCATTCGGAATTCTTTGTTTTCTTAAAGCGTCGGACTTCTAAATTCTCATAAGGGCCTCCAGGAATTTTCTCTACAGCCTGTTGAATAATTTTGATGGATTCCCTCATTTCACCCATTCGTACTAAATAGCGAGCTAATGAATCCCCTTCTTTTTGCCATTGGACTTTCCAATCGAATTGGTTGTAAGACTCATAAGGATCAACTTTACGAAGATCCCATTGTATTCCAGAAGCTCGTAACATCGGTCCCGATAAGCCCCAATTTACTGCTTCTTCTCCGCTAATAAAACCGACTCCTTCAACTCGTTCTAAAAAAACGGGATTCCGTGTAATAAGTTGTTGATATTCAACAACTCCTCGTAAAAAATAATCACAGAAATCTAAACATTTATCGACCCATCCATAAGGTAGATCGGCGGCTACCCCTCCGATGCGAAAGTAATTATGCATCATTCGCATACCTGTAGCAGCTTCAAATAGATCATATATCAATTCTCTCTCTCTAAAAATATAGAAAAAAGGGGTCTGTGCGCCTAGATCCGCCATAAAAGGTCCAAGCCATAACAAGTGAGAAGCTATACGGCTCAACTCTAACATAATTACCCTAATATAGCTGGCTCTTTGGGGTATTTGAATATTCTCCAAGAATTCTGGTGCATTTACCGTTATTGCTTCTGTAAACATAGTAGCTAAATAATCCCACCGTGTTACATAAGGTAAGTATTGTATAATAGTTCGGTTTTCCGCGATTTTTTCCATTCCTCTGTGTAAATAGCCTAATATGGGTTCACAATCAATAACATCTTCACCATCGAGAGTAACGATCAGTCGAAGAACACCATGCATTGATGGGTGCTGAGGGCCCATATTGACTATCATGAGATCTTTTCTTGTAAGCGGTAGACTCATATCCTTTCTTCCTTAATTCATTATTCCATGAAAATGGATTATTCCATGAATTCCTCAAAACGAGGCTCATCAAAATGCAAAATCTAAGACTACTATAAGACTACTAATAAAATAAGAAAAAAATTCGAACGATTAAATTACTTCTCCCGAATATCCAACTGACTGATTAATTTCTTATAACGTACTCTATTTTTCTTTGCCAAATAAGCCAGCAAACGTTGACGTTTTCCCAAAAGTCTTCGTAGACCTCTTTCCGATGAAAAATCTTTTTTGTGTAATTCCAAATGTGAAGCAAGTCTCCGTATCTTATTGGTGAAACTGAATACTTGAAATTCAACAGAACCCCTGTTTTCTTCTTTTTCTTCTTTAACCATAAATCCCAAAATTTTTCTACCTCCTTTCTTTTTCATGTATTTTTCTGATCAGGAAAAATACAAAATTATGTCAGTTATTTTGAAGTTATTCTAATCTCGTACACACAAAAATTTGCAATTATTCATCTACTACTGGAATTTGGATTTATTTTATCGATGCAAATTGGATTTGGATAGAAGGGTACATTCTTTTATTTTAGATAGAAGAAACATTTCTTCTATCTAAAATAAAAGAATTTTGCTGATTTATTTATTGCTATATCCAATTTATGGAATTGATACACCATTTAATTGATATCGTTTAGCAAAATGAAACACAGCATATGCATCCATCTTTCGGCTCGAGAATTTCACGGGATAGAGATATGGTATAAGAAATAGGCTATTAAGTAACTCTAAATGAATTGTGGATACATCTGTATCCTTAACATACTGAAACGACTGCCATTATTCGTATCAAACCAATAGCGATTCATACAAGCTAAATCTTCTAATCAATGGTGGGCCTATAATGAATTTTTTTGCATATGTATTAAGACGCTTGGCCTGATTTCGAAATTGTCCAGAGTTTTTTATGTTGTTTTCATTGCAAAATGATGGACCTCCTTCCGTAACTTTCCAATTACGAGTACGAGAATTGAAAGACATGAAAATTCTCAATTCTCTACGGCGTCTAGGAGATAGATAGAATATTTTCAGGAACAAGAAAATCAGAAGAATCTTTCTCTCTATTCACTACCATTCCGCGTCTTCGACTTCTATTAGTTTCTTTTCTTCTTTAATGCAATAGCTATAGTTTGATATAGAATCCATTTCTCAAAGTAATGGAAACCATTCTCGTATAGGAAATGGTTCGAAAATCGCTATTCCATCTTTTAGGTATCGTGAAAAGTGATACCTGTGAAGATCGTGCATTTCAGTCACATTCAGATCCGCTTTTCGAGTCCATGATATAACCAAATTGGATGGATCTTCCACCCGTTTAGCTAAGAAAGAATAGATGCAGAGGTGGATAATAGATCGATATGAAGATCATGAGCTGCCCCATAATGAAACCGCCAGTAGTCGCGAATATCTCCTTCTTCCCTAATCCAAGATTGGAGAAAGAAGATCTAAGAGGGACCTATGGAGAATGTGGTCAGAAATCCATAATAGAGTCCGACCACAACGACCGAATTAATTATCCTCATCGAGAAACTTAGACTACTAAGTAGAAAAGGTAGAAAAGATTTGAAAATCATGGCATGGGTCTCCTTTTTTTCTTTCTTTAGAGTTTTCTATATGCACAATTTCTCGATGTTTCGATGAGAATTTCTTGACTTTCCATATATAGAAAGAGATAGACTATAAATGACATCTCTTATGTAAATAAGACCAAAGGGATGGATATTAAATGATAGGAAGTGCTAGGAAGTGAAATAGAATGAAATAGAGCCACTTTGGGCTTCCCTATGAAATGAGGCATGGAACGGAGTCACTACGAAGAAATCCCGGGAGTTACGAAAGAAGCTTCGGACTCATATTGTTCATG